TTATCGGAGGGCCTTGTTTTCTAGTCAGCCTGCTGCCGGTATGAGGACGAGGAAAAGGGCGAAGTAGAGAATTGAGGCAATTTGGCCAATAATTACATAGGGGTGTTCGACGGGCATGCCTCCGATTCAGGTGAGAATTGCAACATCTGCAACAAGAGCTCAGAATAGGAATTGGGTGAGGGGGCGGAAGGTGAGGCTTCGTTGTTTAGATGTGTGAAGAAGGGGGACTAGCATGAGTACCAGGATAGATGCAAGTAGGGCTAGAACTCCCCCTAGTTTGTTTGGGATTGATCGAAGGATGGCATAGGCGAACAGGAAGTATCATTCTGGTTTGATATGGGCGGGGGTGACAAGTGGGTTGGCGGGGGTGAAGTTGTCGGGGTCTCCTAGGTAGTTGGGGGAGAAGAGGGCCAGGGTTGTTAGGGCAGCGAGGAGGATTGCAAAGCCTAGAAGGTCTTTGTAAGAGAAGTAGGGGTGGAAGGGGATTTTATCTGCATTTGAGCTTAAGCCAAGGGGGTTGTTGGAGCCTTTTTCATGGAGAAAAATAAGGTGGACAATGGTGGCGGCTGCGACGATAAATGGGAGGAGGAAGTGGAAGGCAAAGAATCGGGTTAGGGTGGCGTGGTCGACGGAGAAGCCCCCTCAGATTCACTGGACTAGGGTGTTTCCTACGTAGGGTACGGCGGACAGTAGGTTTGTGATAACGGTAGCTCCTCAAAAAGATATTTGTCCTCAGGGAAGTACGTAGCCCACGAAGGCTGTGGCTATTACTAAAAGCAGGAGGATTACTCCCACGTTTCAGGTTTCTTTGTTAAGGAAGGAGCCGTAGTACAGGCCACGTCCAATGTGAAGGTAAATACAAATAAAGAAGAAGGAGGCTCCATTTGCATGAAGGTTCCGGATTAGTCAGCCGTAGTTAACGTCTCGGCAAATGTGGGCGACTGAGGAGAAGGCCGTGGCAATGTCAGAGGTGTAGTGTATTGCTAGGAAGAGCCCTGTTAGGATTTGTGCGATGAGACATAGTCCTAGTAGTGAGCCAAAGTTTCACCATGCAGAGATGTTTGAGGGGGTTGGTAGATCAATGACTATATCGTTTACAATTTTCATAAGGGGATGGGATTTGCGTAGGCTGGCCATTAGGTTCTTGTAGTTGAGACACAACAGTGGCTTTTCACGCCACAGGTCCTGGTTAGAGTCCGGGTAAGAACCATGACTTATATTATGTCTTTATGCTTATTAGGGTTGGTATTTGGGTTGATTGCGGTGGCATCCAACCCTTCTCCTTATTTCGGGGCATTGAGTTTGGTGGTGGTTGCAGGTTTTGGTTGTGGGGTGTTAGTTTGACACGGAGGCTCCTTTTTGTCTTTAGTGTTATTTTTAATTTATTTGGGGGGAATGTTGGTAGTGTTTGCTTACTCTGCAGCTTTGGCCGCGGAGCCCTACCCAGAGACGCTCGGGAGTGGGCCTGTTCTTGCCTCGATGTTAATGTATTTTGGTGTGGTGGTTACAGTGTTTGTTCTGTTTTTAGGGGCGGGGGAGTATACGTGGGCCACTGTGGATGAGATAGACTGGCAGGCGATTTTTCGAGGGGACATGGCCGGGGTGGCTTTGATATATTCTTATGGAGGGGGGATGTTGATGGTGGGGGGATGGGTTTTATTACTTACGTTGCTGGTTGTGTTAGAGTTAACGCGGGGATTAAGTCGAGGTGGGTTGCGGGCGGTTAGAAGAAAGCTAAGACGAAAATAGTAAGGGCGAGGAGGGTGAGAAGGAAGAAGGTCATGTACGTTTTGATGGCTCCCTGTTGGGTGTTGCTGATGGTGGTAATAATTGGCTTGTTTAGAGAGTAGGTTGCTTTTGGGCCAATTTTTTCTAGTCAGGTTTGGTCAATAGTTTGGCTGGCCAGGACTTGGCCTAAAGATAGGCCCATTTTAGGTAGGAGGCGATGGACTGCTGTGGGGAAAAACCCTAGTAAGTTTGAGAAGTGGTGGGCTGTCAGGTTTGGGGCTGTTTTAACTTGTTTTGTGGTTATAGAGGCTAATTCTAGGGCGATCAGGAGGCCCGTAATTGTGACAAGTAGGGCGGCTAATTTAATTGACAGTGGTATGGTTAGAATAGAGGTTTTGGAGGGTAGAATGTTTTGGGTAATTAGAAGGCCAGCGATGATGCTTCCTCATGCAAGTCGTTTGATAGGGTTGATTACGGCTGGGTTGTTTTCGTTGATGGGGCTGAGTGCGGGGAATCGGGGGTGGCCCATTACTACGAAGAAAGTTAGGCGGAGGCTATAAACGGCGGTAAAGGAGGTTGCAAGGAGGGTGAGTCCTAGGGCTCAGGCGTTAAGATAGGAGGTGTTGAGGGCTTCGATGATTGCGTCTTTTGAGAAAAAGCCTGCTAGGAAAGGGGTCCCGGTGAGGGCGAGGCTTCCAATTGTTATGCAGGAGGAGGTGAAGGGGGCAAGGTGAAACATGCCCCCTATTTTCCGGATATCTTGTTCGTCGTTCAGACAGTGAATGATGGCACCTGAGCACAGAAAGAGCATGGCTTTAAAAAATGCGTGTGTACAGATGTGGAGGAAGGCAAGTTGGGGTTGGTTAAGTCCGATGGCGACTATTATGAGGCCTAGTTGACTTGAAGTTGAGAAGGCAACAATTTTTTTGATGTCGTTTTGTGTGAGGGCACAGAGGGCTGTAAAGAAGGTGGTTATGGCGCCTAAGCAGAGGCAGAGGGTTAGTGCCGTTGGGTTGTTTTCTATTAGGGGGCTGATTCGGATAAGAAGGAAGATACCTGCAACTACTATTGTGCTTGAGTGCAATAGGGCGGAGACGGGGGTTGGGCCCTCTATGGCGGCAGGGAGTCAGGGGTGAAGGCCGAATTGGGCTGATTTTCCTGTGGCGGCAACAATTAGGGCAATGAGGGGCAGTGTTAGGCTTGTGTGTTTTGTGGAGGTGAAGATTTGTTGGAGTTCTCAGGAATTGGCATGTGTTGCTATCCAGGCTATCGCTAGAATAAGGCCAATATCACCAACTCGGTTATATAAGACTGCTTGCAGGGCGGCTGTGTTGGCGTCTGCTCGAGCGTATCATCACCCGATTAGGAGGAAAGACATGATTCCGACGCCCTCTCACCCAATGAAAAGTTGGAACATGTTGTTGGCGGTTACTAGAATTATTATGGCGAGGAGGAAAATTAATAGGTATTGGAGGAATCGGTTTAGGTTAGGGTCGGCGTGCATATACCAGGTTGCGAACTCTAGAATTGATCAGGACACATAAAGGGCAATTGGTATGAAAATGATGGAGTAGTGGTCGAATTTAAGGCTAATGTTGATATCAAATGAGAGGGTGTTGGTCCAGTTTCAGCTGGTGATGATTGCTTCGGCGCCTTCGTTGTAAAAAAGGAGCAGGGGGAGGAGGCTAATAAAGAATGCTGTTTTTACAGCGGTTTTGGTTGTGCCCATGTTTTGGTCGAGGTCTTTTGGTGCTGGGTTAATGGCGGTGAGAATGGGGTGAAGAAGGAGCACGAAGGTTAGGAATAGGGATGTGGTTATGAGAAGTGTGGTGTGTGGCATAGCTTTTGCTTGGAGTTGCACCAAGAGTTTTTGGTTCCTAAGACCAATGGATGAGCTATTATCCTTCAAAAGCAAGGTGCGAGTGAGCTCTGGAGTCTAACCAAAGAAGGGAAGATTAGCAGTCTTCGTTGCGACGGGCCTCTCTCGGTGGGCAAGGGGGTTTTAACCCCTGTTTTTAGAATCACAATCTAATGTTTTGATTAAACTATGCCTACAGAAGGTTCAGCCTCAGATTAGCTCTGGTTTAAGGATTAGGAGGAGGAGGGGGAGGAGGTGGAGGGAAATTAGGAGGTGTTCTCGGGTGTGGGATGGCTCTAGGGCTAAGATATGTGTTGGAAGAGGGCCCCGTTGGGTTATAAGAAACATGTATAGAGAGTAGCTGGCGGTAATTAGGGTGCCTAGTCCTGTGAGGGCAATTGTTCATCAGGACCAGTTGAATAGTGAGGTTAAAATTATTAATTCCCCCATGAGATTGGGAAGAGGAGGCAGGGCCAGGTTGGCAAGACTGGCAATGAACCATCAGGCCGTTATCAGTGGTAAGGCTGTTTGTAGGCCGCGGGCGAGAAGTATTGTTCGGCTGTGGGTGCGTTCATAATTGGTGTTAGCCAGGCAGAATAGGGCGGAAGAGGTTAGGCCGTGGGCAATCATGAGGATTAGGGCTCCTGCTGAGCCTCATGGGGTTTGGATAAGGATACCGCCTACGACAAGGCCTATGTGACTTACGGAGGAGTAGGCAATTAGTGATTTTAGGTCCGTTTGGCGCAGGCAAATGGAGCTTGTTATGATAATGCCTCAGAGGGCGAGGGCGATGAAGGGATAGCTTAGTTCTTTGGTGAGGGGCTCTAGTGTTACAAGGATTCGTATTATTCCGTAGCCTCCTAATTTAAGAAGTACAGCGGCGAGGACTATTGAGCCGGCGATGGGGGCTTCGACGTGGGCCTTGGGGAGTCAGAGATGGACTCCGTAGAGGGGCATTTTGACCAAAAAGGCCAGGATGCATGCAGCTCATCAGAGCTTGTTTGCGTACGTTGTAAGCGGGAGGGGTCCTGAGTGGGCAAGAGTCAGTAGGGAGAGGGAACCATTGGTGTTTTGTAAGAGCAAAAGGGCAACTAAGAGAGGCAGAGAGCCAGCTAGTGTATAGAAAAGGAAGTATGTGCCTGCGTTGAGGCGTTCTGTCTGGTTTCCTCAGCGGGTAATGAGAATGAGGGTGGGGATGAGCGTGGCTTCAAATATAACGTAGAATATGATTATTTCGGTGGCCCCAAATGCAAGGATTAGGAAGAATTGTAAGGAGATGAGGAGTGAAATGTAGGTACGTTGCCGATTGATTGGTTCTTGTGCTGTGTGGCTCTGACTGGCTAAAATTATAAGAGGTAGGAGTCAGCAAGACAGGATTAAGAGGGGGGTAGAAAGAGGGTCGGTGGCCATGTAAGGGTTGAGGAGGGATCAGCCCGTTTCGGAGAAGTTTTTTAATCAGGAGAGGCTGGCTAAGGCAATTAGCAGGCTGTGGAGAAGGGTGGAAGGTCATAACCACTTGGCTGGGGTCAATCAGGCTGTTGGAATTAATATCATTGTTGGGATAAGGATAGTTAGCATTGCAGAAGGTTGAGATTTCGGAGGTGGTCTGACCCATGTGTTCGGGCCGTGGCTACCATGAGGGCTAAACCAACGCTTGCTTCACAGGCTGAGAATGCCAGGAGAAGTATGGGGGCTAGTGAGAAGTTGGTTGAGGAGAGTTGCATGGTCCATAGGGAAAGGGCAATGAAGAGAGATAGTATCATTCCTTCTAGGCATAAGAGGGCGGAGAGGAGATGGGTTCGGTGAAAAGCCAGACCGGATAGGCCCAGGAGGAAGGCTGCTGAGAATGTAAAATGAATGGGGGTCATCAGGTTAATTATGGACTTTAACCAAAAGTTTTTGAGCCGAAATCAAATGTTTTAATTAAACTAATTACCTATTCTGCTCATTCTAGGCCACCTTGGAGTCATTCATAGATTAGGCCAATGGTAAGGAGGGCTAGGAGGGCGGAGGCTCAAATAAATGTAAGTGTTGGGGAGGGGAGCTGGTCTCCTCATGGAAGGGGCAGCAGTAGGGCAATTTCCAGGTCGAAGAGGAGAAATAGGATGGCGACCAGGAAGAATCGCAGGGAGAAGGGAAGGCGAGCTGAGCCCAGTGGGTCAAAGCCGCATTCGTATGGTGAGAGTTTTTGGTAGTCAGGGGTTATAAGGGGAAGTCAGAATGAGACAGCTGCTAGGACGAGGGAGAGAGCGGTGGTAATTAGGAGGACTGTTGATAGAAGATTCATTATCTTTCCTTGGAGTTTAACCAAGACTGGGTAATTGGAAGTCACGTGTACTAGATTGATACTAGAAAGATTATGAGCCTCATCAGTAAATTGAGATGTAGAGGAATAGTCATACGACGTCTACGAAGTGTCAGTATCAAGCTGCTGCTTCGAAGCCAAAGTGGTGTTTTGATGTAAAATGATAGCGGACTTGGCGAAGAAGGCAGATGGCTAGGAATGTGGAGCCGATAATTACATGGAGGCCGTGGAATCCTGTGGCTACGAAGAAGGTTGAGCCGTAGACCCCATCTGCAATTGTGAAGGGGGCTTCGTAGTATTCTATTGCTTGGAGGAAGGTGAAATAGAAGCCTAGGAGAATGGTTAGTGTCAGTGAATGAATTGCCTGTTTTCGTTCGCCTTCCATGATGCTGTGGTGGGCTCAGGTGACGGTTACACCAGATGCTAGGAGGACGGCCGTGTTTAGAAGGGGGACTTCAAATGGGTCTAAGGGGATAATGCCTGTGGGGGGCCAGCAGCCCCCTAGTTCAGGGGTAGGGGCCAGGCTTGCATGGTAGAAGGCCCAGAAGAAGCCTAGGAAGAAGAATACTTCAGAAGTGATGAATAGAACTATGCCATATCGTAGTCCTTTTTGAACGGGAGGGGTGTGGTGGCCTTGGAATGTGCCCTCTCGTACGATATCTCGTCATCATTGTCATATTGTTAGTAGCATCAGGATAAGTCCGAGTGTTATTAGGATGGTTGAGTTAAAGTGGAATCAGATGGCCAGACCGGATGTTAGTAGGAGGGCGGCGACGGCCCCGGTCAGAGGCCAGGGGCTGGGGTCTACTATGTGGTATGCGTGTGCTTGATGTGCCATTAGATGTTTTCTTGAAGGTAGAGGCTTAGGAGAAGGATGAAGACATAGGCCTGGATTATGGCGACTGCAATTTCTAGGAGGGTGAGGAGGTAGAGAAGAGTGACTGTTGCAATAGCTACTGCGGGTAGAAGAGGGATTAATACGAAGGTGGCTGTGGCAAGTAGTTGAATTAGCAGGTGTCCGGCTGTTAGATTGGCAGTCAGTCGGACTGCTAGGGCAAGGGGCCGAATTAGGAGGCTAATGGTTTCGATAATGATAAGGGCTGGGATTAGGGGCGTTGGAGTACCTTCTGGGAGAAGGTGTCCTAAGGCAGCGGTTGGGTTGTTTCGCAGGCCAATAATGACGGTCATAAGTCATAGGGGGGCTGCAAATGCCAGGTTTATAGAGAGTTGAGTAGTTGGGGTGAAGGTGTATGGGAGGAGGCCCAGCATATTAATGGAGATTAGGAAAACCATGAGGGATGTAAGTAGTAGGGCTCATGTATGACCTGCCATGTTAAGGGGCTGTAGAAGCTGCTTTGTTATGAGGTTAATAAATCAGGCTTGAAGGGCCAGAGTTCGATTGGTAACCCATCGAATGGAGGCACTTGGGAAGAGGGTTCATGGGAGAAGGATCGCTAGGGCGATTAGGGGGATTCCTAAGAGGGTGGGGCTTAAAAATTGGTCAAACAGGCTTAGGGTCATGGTCAGGCTCAGGTTTTAGTTTTTGGGGTTTGGGCGCTCTGGGAGGTGGCCTCATTTGGGAAAAGATGGGCTATAATTTTGGGAGGTAGGACAATAAGGAAGACAAGTCAGGAGAATACTATGATGGCAAACCAGGGGGCTGGGTTGAGTTGTGGCATACCACTAAGGGTGTTTGGGGGGCACCTTTTTTAGCTTAAAAGGCTAATGCTATACCCGTATTAGCTTCTTAGTGAGGCGTCTTCAAGTATGAGGGACGATCAGTTTTCAAAGTGTTCTAGGGGGACTGCTTCAACGACGATGGGCATGAAGCTATGATTGGCGCCGCAGATCTCGGAGCATTGTCCGTAGAAAACTCCTGGGCGAGAGGCGATGAAGGCTGTTTGATTTAGGCGGCCGGGGACAGCGTCTATTTTTACCCCAAGAGAGGGCACTGCCCATGAGTGGAGGACGTCTTCTGCTGAGACTAGGACTCGGATTGGAGAGTCGACTGGGACAACTATTCGGTGATCAGTTTCTAGAAGGCGGAATTGGCCGGGGGCCAGATCTTGTGTTGGGACTATGTAGGAATCAAAGCTAAGGTCATTATAGTCAGTATATTCGTAGCTCCAGTATCATTGGTGTCCTATGGCTTTTACTGTCAGGTGGGGGTCATTAATTTCGTCTATTAGGTAGAGAATTCGTAAGGATGGTAAAGCAATAAGAATAAGAATAATTGCGGGGAGAATGGTTCAAATGATTTCAATTTCTTGGGAGTCTAGAATGTATTTGTTGGTTAGTTTGGTGGATACCATTGCAACAATAATGTAAAGAACTAGTGTACTGATGAGGAACACGATTATTAGGGCATGATCGTGGAAGTGCAGAAGCTCCTCTATTACTGGTGATGCTGCGTCTTGAAATCCTAGTTGTGAGGGATGTGCCATTATGGGCAAGACACGCGGGGGTTTAACCCACGACTCTGCCTTGACAAGGCGGTGTAATTACTGTTTTACTAGTGTCTTATGAAGAAAGTGACAGAGTGGTTTTGTGGCTGGCTTGAAACCAGCACACGGGGGTTCGATTCCTCCCTTTCTCGTTAACGTGTTTGAACCTGAACAAATGCTGGTTCTTCAAATGTGTGATAGGGGGGAGGACATCCGTGGAGTCACTCTACATTTGTTATTGTTAGGTCAACTGATTTTACCTCTCGTTTGGCGGCGAATGCCTCTCAGAGAATAAATAAGAACATGATAACAGCCACTAGGGAGATTAGGGAGCCGATTGAGGATACTGTGTTTCACAGTGTGTAGGCGTCTGGGTAGTCTGAGTATCGACGAGGTATTCCGGCTAGTCCTAGGAAGTGTTGGGGGAAGAAGGTTAGATTTACACCCAGGAACATCACCATAAAATGGATTTTTGTTCAGGTGCTATGCAGGGTGTAACCTGAGAAGAGTGGGAATCAGTGAACGAAAGCACCCATGATGGCGAATACAGCACCCATCGAGAGGACATAGTGGAAATGGGCAACTACATAATATGTGTCATGAAGGACGATATCTAGGGACGAGTTGGCTAGGACGATTCCTGTTAGTCCCCCTACCGTAAAGAGGAAGATAAATCCGAGTGCCCAAAGCATTGGGGTTTCTCACTTAATTGAGCCTCCGTGGAGGGTGGCTAGTCAGCTAAATACTTTAACCCCTGTTGGAATGGCGATGATTATGGTGGCGGATGTGAAGTAGGCCCGGGTGTCTACGTCTATACCAACAGTAAACATGTGATGGGCTCATACAATGAAGCCTAGAAGACCAATGGCTATCATTGCTCAGACCATGCCCATGTAGCCGAAAGGTTCTTTTTTGCCAGCGTAGTAGGCAACGATGTGTGAAATCATTCCGAAGCCGGGGAGAATGAGGATGTAGACTTCGGGGTGGCCAAAGAATCAGAACAGGTGTTGGTAGAGGATTGGGTCTCCACCCCCGGCTGGGTCGAAGAAAGTAGTATTTAAGTTGCGGTCTGTGAGAAGCATGGTGATGCCCGCTGCAAGAACAGGGAGGGAAAGTAGAAGAAGAACGGCAGTGATTAGGACGGCCCACACAAACAGAGGGGTTTGGTATTGGGAGATGGCGGGGGGTTTTATGTTAATAATTGTGGTGATAAAGTTAATGGCCCCGAGGATTGAGGAGACGCCTGCGAGATGTAGGGAGAAGATGGTTAGATCAACGGATGCTCCTGCATGGGCGAGATTACCCGCTAGCGGAGGATACACGGTCCAACCTGTTCCGGCCCCGGCTTCGACACCAGAGGAGGCAAGGAGAAGTAAGAAGGAAGGGGGGAGAAGCCAAAAGCTCATGTTGTTTATTCGAGGGAAGGCCATATCAGGCGCTCCGATTATTAGGGGAATTAATCAGTTTCCGAAACCACCGATCATGATTGGCATTACTATAAAGAAAATTATTACGAACGCGTGAGCCGTGACGATCACATTATAAATCTGGTCGTCTCCCAGGAGAGCACCTGGTTGGCTTAGTTCTGCCCGAATAAGGAGGCTCAGGGCCGTTCCCACTATTCCGGCTCAGGCACCAAATACTAGATACAGGGTGCCGATGTCTTTATGATTGGTTGAAAAGAATCAGCGTGTGATTGCCACAGGTAAAATGGCTGAGTGTTAGGCGGTGGCTTGTAGCTCCATGAACAGAGGTTAAATTCCTCTTTTTACCAGGCCCTGGGGTGTTACACATTAGATTGCAAATCTAAAGAGGCAGATTGACGTCTGCCGGGGCCTTCCCCGCCTCTTTGCTTAAGGCGAGGCGGGGAAGGTAGATAGATGCCCGTAGGTTTGGGCGCTTAGCTGTTAACTAAGATTTTGTAGGATCGAGGCCTACCTATCTAGGGAAGGCTTTAGCTTAATTAAAGTGTCTGCTTTGCATGCAGGAGATGTGGGATAGTGTCCCGCAAGTCTTATCAGGGATTGAGAGGTTTTAACTCCCACTGAGGGCTTTGAAGGCCCTTGGTCTAGGTTAACCTAAATCTCTTATAAGCTAAAAAGGGCAAGAATCGCTGGGGTCATGGGGAGGAGGAGGGTGGAGGATGACACTAGAATAGCAATTGGGGCTGTCGGTTGTGTTGTTTGAGTTCGTCAGGGGAGAGTTCCTGTGAGGTTGTTTGGGGCTATTGTAAGGGTTATTGCGTATGAGAGTCGGAGGTAGAAGTAAAGGCTAAGTAGGGCACTTAGTGCTGCTAATGTGGCGGTTGGGGCTAAGTCTTGTTTTGTAAGTTCTTGCAGGATGAGTCATTTTGGTATGAAGCCTGTAAGAGGTGGGAGGCCTCCCAGGGACAGGAGTAGGAGGGGGACTAGGGCAGTGATGGTGGGGGCTTTGGTTCAGGAGATGGCGAGGGCATTGATAGTTGTTGTTTTATTTATGATGAAGGCCAGGAATGTAGATGATGTCATGATAAGGTACAGTGATAGGGTAAGGAGGGTGAGGGTTGGGGTGAATTGTAAAACGACCACCATCCAGCCCAGGTGAGCAATTGATGAATAGGCTAGGATTTTTCGTAGTTGGGTTTGATTTAGTCCACCTCAGCCGCCTACTAGTATTGAGAGGACTCCTAGTATTGTGAGTAGTGCGGGGTTGTTGAGGTGAAGCTGGAGGAGTAGGGCAAAAGGTGCGAGTTTTTGTCATGTTGAGAGAACAAGCCCAGTCAGTAGGTCTAGTCCTTGGAGAACTTCTGGCAATCATGTGTGCAGGGGGGCTAGTCCAATTTTGAGGGCTAGGGCCAGGATAATCATTGTTGTAGGAAGGGGATGAGTTATTTGTTGGATTTCCCATTGTCCTGAGATTCAGGCGTTAATGGTGCTAGCAAAGAGCAGTATTGCAGCTGCGGTGGCTTGTGTGAGGAAGTATTTTGTTGTGGCTTCAATTGCTCGGGGGTGGTGATGTTGGGCTATTATTGGAATAATGGCCAGAGTGTTGATTTCTAGTCCTATTCAGGCAATCAATCAGTGAGAGCTGGTTGCGGCGATTGTTGTTCCCAGGAGTAGGCCAAAAAATAAGGAGGTGAGAATGTAGGGGCTCATTAGTAAAGGAAGGGGTTTAACCTACATTTTCAGGGTATGGGCCTAAAAGCTTGTTTAGCTGACTTTACTAGAAAGTGGTGTAGTGGAAGCACAGAGAGTTTTGATCTCTCGGGGATGGGTTCAAGTCCCTTCTTTCTAAGGAGCTAGGAGGAATTTAACCTTCATGATTCACTCTATCAAAGTGGCCCTTTATTTCAGGCATAGCTCCTATTACATTTGTGGTGGGAGGCCTGCAAGTGCGGTTAGGAGGGCTAGGTGTCAGACTACGAATGCAAGTGCAAGGGGTAGGAAGTTTTTTCAAATAAGGTGTATTAGCTGGTCGTATCGGAAGCGGGGGTATGAGGCTCGAACCCATAGAAATACAAGGGAGAGAATGGCTGCTTTGGTTATTAGGTTTATTGTGGTTAGCTCAGGGAGGGTGGGAATGAGGGAGGCCCCTAGGAAAAGGGAGGCGGACAGGGTATTTATAAAAAGAATGTTGGCATATTCTGCAAGGAAAAACAGGGCAAAGGGGCCTCCTGCATATTCTACATTGAAGCCAGAGACTAGTTCTGATTCCCCTTCTGTGAGGTCAAAGGGTGCTCGATTTGTCTCTGCTAGAGTTGAGATGTATCATATTGCGGCTAGGGGTCAGGCGGGGGCAATTAGTCAGATAGCCTCTTGGGCTGTGTTAAATATTTGTAATGTAAAACCTCCTGAGAAGAGGATAAGGGATAGAAGAATTAGTCCTAGGCTTACTTCGTATGAAATTGTTTGGGCGATGGCTCGGAGGGCGCCTATGAGTGCGTATTTTGAATTTGAGGCTCAGCCGGAGCCCAGGATGGAATAAACTGCTAGGCTTGAAAGTGCGAGGATGAACAGGATGGCAAGGTTGAGGTCTAGGACCGGGTAGGGTATTGGTATAGGGGCCCAAAGTGTGAGGGCTAAGGTTAGTGCGAGGATGGGGGTTAAAATGAAAAGTAGGGGGGAGGAGGCGTAGGGTCGAATTGGTTCTTTAATAAAAAGTTTTACTCCGTCAGCAATAGGTTGGAGGAGACCATAGGGGCCCACAATGTTGGGGCCCTTTCGGTGTTGTATGTAGCCGAGAACTTTTCGTTCGATCAGGGTTAAAAAGGCAACGGCTAGTAGGACGGGGACAATGAAGGCTAGGGGGTTGAGAATATGAGTTATGAGGATAGAGAGCATAGTTAGGGAGAGGACTTGAACCTCTATTCAAAGAGCTTAGATCTTTTGCATGGCCAGGTTCTGCCACCCTAACACGTCATGTTCTTTGACTCAGGGTCGTGCTCTCTTGCCTGTTTTAGTTGGATGCAGCAGGTGGGAGTGGGGCGTGTTTTTAACATGGGCCCCCCCTTTTCGGTCCTTTCGTACTAGAAAAGGGCACTTCATAGATAGAAACTGACCTGGATTACTCCGGTCTGAACTCAGATCACGTAGGACTTTAATCGTTGAACAAACGAACCCTTAATAGCGGTTGCACCATTAGGATGTCCTGATCCAACATCGAGGTCGTAAACCCCCTTGTCGATAGGGGCTCTAAAAGGGGATTGCGCTGTTATCCCTAGGGTAACTCGGTTCGTTGATCGGCTATGCCGGATCTGGTAGGTCAGATGTTCTGCTCATTAGAGCTGTGGCTCTTGTTTTTGAAAGAATACTTTTATTCCTCATGGGGGCTTTTTGTTGCCCCGCGGTCGCCCCAACCAAAGACATTAAGACAGGCTCCACTTAGTTTGCTCTTTTGTATAAGGTGCTTAACATGATCTGTCTTGTGTCTAAAGCTCCATAGGGTCTTCTCGTCTTATGTTCTGATCCCCGCTTCTGCACGGGGAGATCAATTTCATTGACTTGAAAAAGGAGACAGCTAAGCCCTCGTGATGCCTTTCATACAGGTCCTCATTTAAAGGACAAGTGATTGCGCTACCTTTGCACGGTCAAAATACCGCGGCCGTTGAACTCATAGTCACAGGGCAGGCGGGACCTCTTATTTGTGGTTTACAAGAGGCGATGTTTTTGGTAAACAGGCGAGGCTTGGGGTTGCCGAGTTCCTTCTTTTTCTTTTAGTCTTTCCTGTTGGGCACACTAGTGTAAGGTTAACGAGGTTGGGGTGGATGTTTTTCTAGTTTTGTGGTTTAGTGTCCAGTGCCCTCTTGGTTTGGGTTCGTTAAATTTCGGCGGGGGTTCGTTCCGAGGTATACTTGTGCTTGGAGGGGGCCATGACCCCTTATTACTCATATTAGCATAATCTCTTCCATGGGTGCATGGAAAGGTCCGATAGGAGGCAGGGGTTGGGATGAAATATCGGTATTGGGGGCATTGGGGTGTTTGAGCTTTAACGCTTTCTATAGGGTGGCTGCTCTTAGGCCCACCTAAACACAAGGCCTTGGTATATATGATCCTTATCCTCCTGTAAAAGTTGTTTCTTGTATCAAAAGAGCTGTACCTCTTTTGACTAACTTTTTTGGTTTCTTATGATCGGTTTTGTTAACACTGTTTGTGAGGCAAGAAGCCAAAAAGCTGAGCTAAGACTCAGTTCTCGGACAACCAGCTATAACTGGACTCGGTAGGTTTGTCACCTCTACTCGGAGCTCTCTCCACTCTTTTGCCACAGAGACGGATAGGCCCGTAACGGCTGTCTCGGAGTAGCTCGTTCAGTTTCGGGGAGTTAGACTAAAGTGCTCTTCGCCTAAATTTTACTTGCTAAATCATGATGCAAAAGGTACGAGATTTAATCTCTGCTTTTTTGTACTTGACTGGGTTGTTTCATTTCTCTTTCAGCGTTCCCTTGCGGTACTTGATCTATAGCTCCGGTGTTCCCTTTCTATCGCCTATACTTGGGGAAAAAATGATTTGATTTTGTCTAATTAAGTGCATTTGGGGGTATTAATAGTGGTTGTTGCTTGTTGCAGGCGGGCTAGCTAGTGGGTGTCAAAACAATCCGATTTGCACGGGTCTCTCCTCAGTGTAAAAGAGGTGCTTTTCTGTCTAAGCTATGTTTTGATTTTTCCAAGCGCACCTTCCGGTACGCTTACCATGTTACGACTTGCCTCCCCTTCGTATTAATTGGTTATTACTTACAAGTAAGAGGTACTTTGGGGAGAGTGACGGGCGGTGTGTGCGCGCTTTATGGCCGGTTTCAGCGAGACTCTCTATTTCTTGCTTACTGCTAAATCCTCCTTTAGGTGTGCATTTCAGCACGTCATTCGTTGTTCTCTGGGCAGAGAATGTAGCCCATTTCTTCCCCCTTCATGCGCTACACCTCGACCTGACGTTTTGGGCTGTGCTAGCTTTGCCTACTATTGGGCCTTCACAGGGTAGGCTGACGACGGTGGTATATAAGCGGGTTAGACAAGAAGGGGTGAGGTTTAACGGGGGGTATCGGTTATAGAACAGGCTCCTCTAGGTGGGTTTAAAGCACCGCCAAGTCCTTTGGGTTTTAAGCTAATGCTTGTAGTACCCAGGCGGAGTTTGGGTGTAGGTGGGGTCGTTGTTTAGGGCTAAGCATAGTGGGGTATCTAATCCCAGTTTGTATCTTAGCTTTCGTGGGTTCAAGTGGAGTAAGGCTACTTTCGTGGGTGTGCTTCATGCCTTCGAAAGCGTATAACTGCCCTGAAGGTGTTCGGCCTTAGTTTAGGGGGGTACTCTAACCACTCTTTACGCCGAGGGTTAACAACTTGGGCCTCTCGTATAACCGCGGTGGCTGGCACGAGTTTTACCGGCCCTTTTAGTCATGGCTAAGTCAAGTTTTCACTTATGGCTTAAGGTTTATCACTGCTGAATTCCCTTGGGGGTGTGGCTGAGCAAGGCGTTGTGGGCTACGGTGGGGGTGAGCCTGATGCCAGCTCCTATTTCCCAGGCAGGGAGTATAGGGCATTCTCACGGGGGCGCGGATACTTGCATGTGTAATTTTGACTAGAGCTGTTAACAAAGTCAGGACCAAGCTTTTGTGCTTGCGGGACTTATTAGGGCCCATCTTAACATCTTCAGTGTTATGCTTTAATTAAGCTACGCTGGCAAAAAAAAATATTTATAATAATGTAAATAGATACACTTTTGGTGGGTGCTGGCAAAACTCGAGGCCTTCCTGTTTCCGGGGGGTTTGCAGGAATGAATATGGTCTCAGGAGTTTAGGGGGGTAGGGGGGTTTAACGCAAATAAGCTTTAAGTCCGGGGGGATAAAGTAAGGAGTATGTTAGGAGAATATATATATATTATGCTCTTGATCTCACTTATGCAATTCTTAAAAGAATATTGAAATGCATTAATTAAACATTACTCAAGCAAGGAAATGTTCAACCTTATTATACATTGACGCGCTGCACTCTGAAATGTCAATTGAAAGGAAAGAGAAAAAAAATAACCTGACCCCTGTGGAGAGAACGCTCGGCATGTGGGATTATCTCGCTTATGGACTCCACCAATAACTTATGTCAGCGTCGATGAAAGTGGGAGGAGATAAGCAATTCATGGCCCTGAAGTAGGAACCAAATGCCAGGAATAATTCACTAAGTGAAACCCCCACAATTATTGTCCCTCACCTTCAATAAGAGTATGCATTAAGGAATCAACTGATGGTCGGTTCTTACTACATTAAATATTGGATGAGCAGAGATGTGGAGTTCGTGGTATATCTTGACTCATGCAGTTATTTGGATTATTTCAAGTTCTCATAACTATTCCAGTTATGTTATTCTTCTATAAAAGGTTTATGTAGTTTTTAGTTTTATTACACCTGCTTTATGGTTTATTTCTATTATAGGTGATTATTCATTAATGTACTATAGAATTATATATGGTTAATATATATGCATGGTGATAATACATATATATGTATATACGTGTGCATAGACAAGAAGTAGTTTAATTAAGAATGCTGGCTTTGGGGGCCAGCGGTGGGGGTTAAAATCCTCTCTTTTTGAGCAGTAGGGGGGATTTTAACCCCCGGCATCCGGCTTACAAGACCGGCGCTCTGGAGCTGAGCTACTAGTGCCCTGG